TCCCTCTTGTATCATCAAACCGTCACCCATTAATACAACGCCAACATTGTTTGATTCCAAATTCAGAGCAATGCCTATTGTACCCTCTTCAAATTCTACTAATTCCCCTGCCATTACTTCATCAAGACCATGAATACGAGCAATGCCATCGCCTACTTGAAGTACGGTGCCGGTATTCACAATCGTGACTTCTCGATTATATTGTTCAATACGTTCACGGATAATATTACTAATTTCGTCGGCTCGAATGGTTACCATTAGTGTCTCTTAATTCTTTTTCGGAAACAAAGGGAGAAAAAAAAAAAAAAATAATGCCTACAGTAAAAGGGCTAATCAGTTATTTCTTTCATGGCCCCGAGCATGCCAATATTAGCACTGATGGTGCGTAAATGTAACTCGCTGTTCGAACAACTATTCAGAGTTCCTAGAGCTCCTTGTAAGGCTTGTTGGAAAACTCGCTGTCGGACCTGATTAATTGCTCTTTGTTGTTCAAAATGAATGGTTTCATTTTTGTAATTTTCTAATCGTTCTAAATTCTCATAAGTGGCATTAATCAAATTCTGTTTTTCTCGTTCTATCTCAGAGTATCCATTCACTCGAAACTCATCTGCTTCCATTTCCACTTTCCGTAAGCGAGCCCGGGCTTTTTCGAGCTGCTCAATAGCTCCTCCGCGTAGTTCTTCTGAATTTCGAATAGTACTCAGAATCCTCTGTTTTCGATTATCTAATAAATCACTTAATGAAAGTAGATTATTTTCCCATTCATTTCACAACTTCACTTCCATGATCTCTTCCCGAACCAAACATGAATCTTTCGATTCATTTGGCTCTCACGCTCAGTTACTTATGTTATGAGCATTCCCATATCTTTTAATGTAATGAGCCTACCCTCTCTTCTCTGTTCGTATTCCAAGATATGGAAACTGATACAAGACCAGAATATTCAGAGGACTCTTCCGACCAGACAAAAAAAATCTGTAATTGTCAGCAAAGTTGTTTTTTTTTTCTTCAAATCCAAAAAATTCTTCTTATTTTATACATAGGTCGTCGATTCAGCATTGGATAAAAAAAGGGCGAGACACCCATTTTTCCAGTAAATGGTTCAAATCATTTTATCGATATGAGTGTTCTATATCGGATAAATTGCCAACTATTCATTTTGAAACCATCTCCGTACTAACATAGTGGTAGAAAGAGTACCATGTTGTGCCTGGACTTCAGGCGGTTTAGCTTTAACCATGTTAATGGTCCCACATTATTGGTTGATAGAGAATCAAAGTTGATTTACCAATGAGTCACGAAATGCTATGGTTCTTACATATGATTTCTTAATTTATTCAGAAGTAATTCGTCGAGATCGTGCACCTTTCTTCCCTATTTATAAATAAAAAAAAAAAGAAAGTGCAGCCGGTTGGATCCAGCCTATTCTTGAAATACACAACTCGCACACACTCCCTTTCCAAAAAAGATCAATACACCAAGCACTACACTTAGATTTATTAGATTTGTTGCTAAAATATCGGTATTCAACCCGAAACTCCCGGCGGATGGCCAGTAACCCAAGGAAACGAAAGAATCGGTTACATTTTTCATATGCTCTCCTCTTATAGATAGGACTAACAAAATCGAACAGAGTTCTTTTTGTATCACTTCGTCCCGTTTTTTTATTATTGATTTCTTTTTTTTTTATTAATTGACTTATTTTAAATATGAATATATTCATTTCATTTGAAATCATTTTCAAATTTCAAAAATGGATTCTTTATTATTATTTTATTTCAATTGAAGTTCCCAATAAGATACTTATTAGGTCCCCGGTTTCATGTCAATTGCGAAATACCTGCAACGCTTCCTAAAAGTCAAAATGGGTTTCCATTAAATTAAGGACGGGAAGTGAGAAAGCGAGTGGATCTACTAATTCCTCATCCTCAAATCAGACCTTCCCCGGAGTATTGTCTCAACGAAGAAGTGGAGTGAAGTTTTGATATAATTCGAAGAAGCAAGCGGTAAGTCGACAGCAATAAAATAAGAAAAGAAGTACGTATTTTCACGTTTATAGAATAGGATTAAACAAAAGGATTCGCAAATAAAAGCGCTAATGCCACGACCAGTCCGTAAATTGTTAAAGCTTCCATAAAAGCCAGACTAAGCAATAAAGTACCTCGTATTTTACCCTCTGCTTCTGGTTGTCTCGCGATACCTTCTACGGCTTGGCCCGCAGCAGTACCTTGACCAACTCCAGGTCCAATAGAAGCAAGCCCTACGGCCAATCCAGCAGCAATAACGGAAGCGGCAGAAATCAGTGGATTCATGGTAAGTTCCTCGCACCAAAATAAAGAAATGGTTAATGATACAATCAACCAATGAATTATTACTTATTATTCCATCACTAAGATCGACCCGGTCAAAGTAACTAAGAACTCCGAATTGAAGTGATGATATACTGAATCATCAGAACTACTTCAATATCTCGTTTTTAGTTCCTATCCATGGAGTCTTT